TTAAATTTAAAAGATTTCTACGGGGCCTTTTCCCATTCCTTCTATGTCGAAGCGTTAAAACCAAAAAATCTTTGTTGTTTTCTCGATGTTTTCTCACGTTTTCGATAAAACCCTCTCTTAAAAGTATTTTGACAATATTTTCGGTAATATTAGTAGCTGTTATTCGAACCACTCTTTTTTTATCCATATCAGCATTTCGTATAGAGGTTATTACCTCAGCAATAGTGTCCCTACCCATGATGAACTAAAATTGTTGGTGACTCAAAATTTGATATAATCAACATGCTTATTTCTTTTTTTTTTTGTTTGTTTATGAATTTGAGTAATTAAAGGTATATGCGTGAAATACAATCTATTTCTCAATCCATTTCTTTCAACTGTTCCACTATAAAATATAATGATCCCCCTTTTATAATACTTCGGGAGCTAATGAAACTATTTTAGTAAAATTAAATTGTCTTAATTCCCGGGCGATCGCGCCAAAAATTCGAGTTCCTTTTGGATTTCCTTCTTGATCAATAACAACTGCAGCATTGTCATCATATCGGATTATGATACCGTTATCACGTTTGAGTTCTTTACAGGTACGCACAATTACAGCTCTGACCACTTCTGATTTTTCTAGGGGCATATTTGGTACTGCTTCTTTGATCACAGCAACAATAACGTCACCGATATGAGCATATCGACGATTGCTAGCTCCTAGGATTCGAATACACATCAGTTCTCGAGCCCCGCTGTTATCTGCTACATTTAAATGGGTCTGAGGTTGAATCATATCATTTTGTAATTTGTTCTTTTAATGCAAAGGACAAAAAAAAGAAATATTATTTGTCTAAAATAAAAAAAAAAATAAGCAATTGTTTTTTTCACACCCAAGACTCATTTCTATTAGTTCTACCCTTTATATCCCGAAATAATGAATTGAGTCCGTATAGGCATTTTGGATGCTGCTATTGAAATAGCCCTTCTAGCTATATTTTCTGTGACTCCGCCCATTTCATAAAGTATTCGACCTGGTTTAACAACAGCTACCCAATATTCCGGGGATCCTTTCCCCGAACCCATACGTGTTTCTGCGGGCCTTAGTGTAACTGGTTTGTCTGGAAATATACGTACCCATAGTTTTCCACCACGACGCGCATTTCGTGTCATTGCTCGTCGACCGGCTTCTATTTGTCTAGATGTGATCCAAGCGGGTTCGAGTGCCTGAAGAGCATATTTACCGAAACAAATACGATTCCCTCGATACGATATTCCCTTCATTCTTCCTCTATGTTGTTTACGGAATCTGGTTCTTTTAGGGTTATAGTTGATGGTTGGTTATGAATTCCATCTCTACTGCAGAACCGGACGTGAGAGTTTCTTCTCATCCGGCTCCTCGCGAATAAAAAAATTTAGAATCTTAATTAATTAACTAATTAAGATATACATCTATTTAAATTGAATCGTGGAATTTTTTTAGATTTCATCTAATCTATTAGTAATCTATAGATCTTGTTTAAATAGACAATTAAAGAGTTTATTAAATATTTTAGTTTCTATTTTCGAAATCATATTGTTATTTTGAAATATAAATAGAACAAATTTTTGTGTTTTTATCGTCCAAATTTATCAATTCAAAAAAAAAAAAGAAAGTTTTCGCGGGCGAATATTTACTCTTCCATTTCAATTTTCGGCTTGTCTCCTGATAGATAAATTGATCTCCGGTTCATTCCGCCATCCCGACCAGTGAATCATTAAGATTCCTTTTTGACTAAAATCTTTTGCATTCACAGCTTCCATCGTTCCCATTGCTTCTTACTTAATGCTTAGGTCCAAATTTTACAACGGAGCTCATAATGAAATTTGTTCTTGAGTCAATATTCTTAGTCTTTATTGGCTCGAAGCTCTTGATTTTTTTGTTTTGTTCTATAATCTATAAGAAGAGTCATTTAATTATGTTATGGAAGAATCAGTATTGATGCTTTATTACACTGCCTTTTTTGAGATGACTTATAGACCTTACAGATTGGAATTCTATACCATCGATATTTCTTTCTCTCTCTTTCTCTCATCCTTCCATTTCTATCCACATCTTTCTTCTCTATTTTGCTTTACAGCTTAAAATCAGATTGATTTTTTTTTGTTTTTTTGCAGAAACACAAAATTTCAGTTGCTACAAAGATATGACCGATATATCATATCTTGACTGGTTCTTTTGATCGAGATAATGTGAAGTAATGAGTTGGTTATGTTAGTTTTAGTAGTTTATACTATGGTGTTGGGCTGGTCTCATAACCCTAAAAACCAACGAGTCACACACTAAGCATAGCAATTTTCTCAAAATTAGTGTCAATCGAATTTTTATTCAACCTTATAGAATTAATAATGAATTCATAGTTTTGAGCAAAAGAATGAGGAGGTTTCTCTTTTTTATTTATTTTATGTTAAAAAGAAAGATTTACCATCCCTGGTCTTTATTATTCCTCATCTATAAATATCCAAATTTTGATACCTA